TATGAAAGCAATACTCTAACCACTGAGTTAAGTAGGTCATTTATCATTATAACAAAAAACAAAAAGAGACCCATCACATCCCATCGATGGAGTATAAATCTAATAGGACTTCTAAGCAATACCAATCCAAAAGATCAAAGAGATATGGTGTGGGATCATGGAATATTCATCTTGACAAGAAATTATCTACATAATATGATAAAATATGTATCACAAGGACAAGGGCTATAGCTCAGTTAGGTAGAGCACCTCGTTTACACGTGCGCCAATGTTTTTCAGAGGAGTCCATCATGCAATCAAAAGAATTGATCTTTTTGAGAAATTAATGTCTGACTCCGTGGCTTGTAGGGAACAAAACAAGAGAACAATAGCCTGACAAATGGATCGGTCCGATTCGGGTGCCCTTTTAGGAACCAAATAGAATCCATCATCGATTTGAGAGATTGATAAGGTAAATACCTAGTCTATTCAATGCTAGGCATAATGAGTATAAGGACCTCAAAAATTCTCTTTTCGTTCTATGAACCTTAAGGCGTATGAAGTTTCATATGTGATTCTTTAATCAGGATGATAGAGACTCCATTTCGTTTAGGTTGATCTAGGCCATAAGCAGACCTACGTCAAGATAACCCTTCTTTGAAACACTTTGGGAGTGCTCCTATATCCGAATCCAAATAATGAATTAGAGCACATGGAGCCATTTCCTTAGTTGTCTGTCAAGAAAAAAATATGGTAGACTAACTGATATTTCTATCAGTTAATGAAAGAGCCCAATGCAAAAAAAAAAAAAAATGCATGTTGGGTCTTTGAAAGAGTTCGAATCATTTTGATAAGAATTAGTTCGATCTGTTTTACCGAGAAGGTCTACGGTTCGAGTCCGTATAGCCCTATACTAATCTCAAATAATAATAATCAAAATGGAAATACAGAAACACAAAAATTGTATAGTTTTCATTTCCTCATTCATTGTATTTTTGTTGTTTGTAACTGGTCGCTGGGGGTTGCTTGTGGTTCATCGAAATCAAATCATTCCCAAAAGCTCGCTCGGAGGGAGCTCGTTCCGAGCAGAACATCAAACTGAAATGAAAACAAAAGCGCATTTCAATGGATTTAATCGCTATTTTTTTTTTAGAATCTCGGATTCGGCTAAACAAACCCATTTTTCTTTCTTCAATAATTAATAATAATAATCTTCGTATGGGAATTCCATATGGATTTGCCTCTTTTCCTGTTCCCATCACAATCAAAGAGTTATTGATACTTCCTTTCTTTGGTATACTCACCCACTTTTGGTGAATTTGCGGAGTCAAAATCATGACACGAATCCGGGGAGACGCCGACGTAACCCAACTCAAATGGAATAGTAAGTCGCATGGATATAGGAACGGATTACTGTATTTGTTGACACCTCAGCGTTTGAAAAACGAATAGCTTTTCATAAACATAATTCAGAAACAGAAAATATTCTATATATTGAGAATAGAATCAAAATCGATTGAATTTCGAAGATTCGAATTCGAAATTCGAAACAAAAATTCGAATTTTCTTTTGACTTCCTTTGATTTAGACAAGTCCGAAGCGCGGTGAACGCAAAAGGGTTTTGTTTGTTTTGTTTGTATAAGAGATTTATACTATATTGAAATAAAATCGAAGGAAGTGTAATGAAAATAGGATTCCAATCGAGAAATCTTAAAACGAGACATCACAACAAACAAACGAAACTTTGCGGTTCGATCAAAATGAATTGTTGTTTTGATTAACCAATTATCGATGACTTGACAATGAATTCCAATTTGCATCGACAAATTTGGTCTATTTTCCACATTCATAGGAGTTTGGCTATGTTTCTGCTTTACAAATATGATATTTTCTGGGCATTTCTAATAATATCAAGCGTTATTCCTATTTTGGCATTTCTAATTTCCGCAGTTTTAGCCCCGATTAACAAAGGGCCAGAGAAACTTTCTAGTTATGAATCGGGTATCGAACCAATGGGCGATGCTTGGTTACAATTTCGAATCCGGTATTATATGTTTGCTCTAGTTTTTGTTGTTTTTGATGTTGAAACCGTTTTTCTTTATCCATGGGCAATGAGTTTTGATGTATTGGGGGTACCCGTATTTATAGAAGCTTTCATTTTCATGCTTATCCTAATTGTTGGTTTAGTTTATGCGTGGCGAAAAGGAGCATTAGAGTGGTCTTAGTTTCTGAATATTCAGACAATAACAAAAAAGTAAAAAAAAAAAAAAAAAACAAAAAATAACATTGAGAGAATTATGAATTCTATTGAATTTTCCTTACTTGATCGAACAACCCCCAATTCATTTATTTCAACTACATCAAACGATCTTTCAAATTGGTCAAGACTCTCCAGCTTATGGCCGCTTCTTTATGGTACCAGTTGTTGTTTCATTGAATTTGCTTCATTAATCGGCTCGCGGTTCGATTTTGACCGTTATGGGCTGGTACCAAGATCGAGCCCTAGACAGGCGGACCTAAT